TTAATATGAATGTTCTACCATGTTCCATCAACACACTAAAGGGGCTATACGATATATCCGGTGTGGAGGTAGGCCAACATTTCTATTGGCAAATCGGAGGTTTCCAGGTACATGCCCAAGTACTTATTACTTCTTGGGTTGTAATGGCTATCTTACTAGGTTCAGCCGCTATAGCTGTTCGAAATCCACAAACCATTCCTACTGACGGTCAGAATTTCTTCGAATATGTCCTTGAATTCATTCGGGACTTGAGTAAAACTCAAATTGGAGAAGAATATGGTCCTTGGGTGCCCTTTATTGGGACTATGTTCTTATTTATTTTTGTTTCTAACTGGTCAGGGGCTCTTTTACCTCGGAAAATCTTACAGTTACCCCACGGGGAGTTAGCCGCACCCACGAATGATATAAATACTACTGTTGCTTTAGCTTTACCGACGTCAATGGCATATTTCTATGCGGGTCTTACAAAAAAGGGATTGGGTTATTTCGGTAAATACATTCAACCAACTCCAATCCTTTTACCTATTAACATCCTAGAAGATTTTACAAAACCCCTATCACTAAGTTTTCGACTTTTTGGTAATATATTGGCTGATGAATTGGTAGTTGTTGTTCTTGTTTCTTTAGTACCTTCAGTAGTTCCTATACCTGTCATGTTCCTTGGATTATTTACGAGTGGTATTCAAGCTCTTATTTTTGCAACTTTAGCTGCGGCTTATATAGGTGAATCCATGGAGGGTCATCATTGACTAGCTTTCAAACAAAATCTTTTTTTAGCTTTTCCCAACACAGTGTATGGACGGTTCGGATAAACTATTTTGGAACAGAAAATAGATACAAATATAGTATATACGATCTAGAGTAGTAGTAAAAAAGATTACGATATTTTGGAATTGTAAAAAAAAAAAAGAGTTAGGGGGTCAACCTAAGTATATGTAATGGCTATAAACCAATTCTTATGCATGTTTCAAAGAAAAATTCCAGAATCCGAGTGAATAGAAAATCCAAATGTTTGGTTTACGGTATGGAAGAAAGACATGTATATGTGATATTAGATATTTACTAGTTATATAGAAACAATTCATATTTTATTTTTTTATTTCTTTTCTTATTTCTTTTCCTACCTACCACACCGTGAATTTAGATGGGGGTTTCCATATAAGTCTTTCTGTTTCGTCTGGAACGAATGAATAAACAGACGAAATTGGGCATGGTATATAGAAGAGAAAGCGTGAAGAATTGAAATAATGGAATTGAAAAAATGGCTCGGAATAAAGAAATAAAAGAATTAGAGCCTTATGGATTGATAAAGACTCCATGGATAGGAATATAAAATGAAATATCGAAGTAGTTCTGATGATTTAACAATCTCATTACTTTAATTCGTAGGTCTTAGCTATTTCGACCGGATCGACTTTAGTAATGGAAGGAATAATAAGTCAGAATTCATTGGTTGATTGTATCATTAACCATTTCTTTATTTTTGTGAGGAGCTTACCATGAATCCACTGATTTCTGCCGCTTCCGTTATTGCTGCTGGATTGGCCGTAGGGCTGGCTTCTATTGGACCTGGAGTTGGTCAAGGTACTGCTGCAGGACAAGCCGTAGAAGGTATCGCGAGACAACCAGAGGCAGAGGGTAAAATACGAGGTACTTTATTGCTAAGTCTGGCTTTTATGGAAGCTTTAACAATTTATGGACTGGTCGTGGCATTAGCACTTTTATTTGCAAATCCTTTTGTTTAGGTTAATCCTAGAAATGTGAAAGTTTTTTTTTTTTTCTTATTGTATTACCTGGGTTTTGTCGCTTGCTTTTTCAAATTATATCAAGATTTAACTCCTACAATAAAATAATTTTCAATTATTCGTTGAGACAATACTCCCCATGGGAAGGACTAATTTGAGGATCAGGAATTGGCAGATCCACTCGCTTTCTTCCTTCCCGCTCTTAGTCCAACGGAAACCCTTTTGTTTTTAGGTTAGGAAGCCTTGCAACAAATGCGGTATTTAGCAATTGACATGAGACCTGGAACCTAATACTAAACTACTTAAGTTTAATTTAAGTATTTTCTTTCTGATTGGGAACTTGAATTGAAATAAAGAAATCAATTGAGAAATAAGGAAATTAATAAAACAAAGGGGTAAGGTAATACAAAAAGAGCTATATTCAATTTTGTTAGTCCTATCTATAAGAGGAGATCATATGAAAAATGTAACGGATTCCTTCGTTTCCTTGGGTCACTGGCCATCCGCCGGGGGTTTTGGATTTAATACCGATATTTTAGCAACAAATCCAATAAATCTAAGTGTAGTACTGGGTGTATTGATCTTTTTTGGAAAGGGAGTGTGTGCGAGTTGTTTATTTCAATAATAGGCTGGATCCAACCAACTGCACTTTAATTTTATTTATTTTTTCTTCATAACTAGGAAAGAAAGGTGCACGATCTCACGAATTACTTCTGAATCAATTTTGAAATCATATGTACGAACCATAGCATTTC